GCTAGCGTAGCTTAACATTAAAGCATAGCACTGAAGATGCTAAGATGAACCCTAAAAAGTTCCGCATGCACAAAGGCTTGGTCCTGACTTTCCTATCAGCCATAACACAACTTACACATGCAAGTATCCGCGGCCCTGTGAGGATGCCCTTAATCCCCTGCCCGGGGACGAGGAGCAGGCATCAGGCTCAATTTTTGGCCCAAGACGCCTTGCCATGCCACACCCCCAAGGGAATTCAGCAGTGATAGACATTAAGCTATGAGCAAAAAGCCCGACTTAGTCAGTGTTAAGAGGGCCGGTAAAACTCGTGCCAGCCACCGCGGTTATACGAGAGGCCCTAGTTGATAGATACGGCGTAAAGGGTGGTTAAGGATAACAAAAATTTAAAGCCAAAGGGCCTCCTGGCCGTCATACGCTACCGAGTGTCCGAAGCCCAAATACGAAAGTAGCTTTAACATAAGCCCGCCTGACTCCACGAAAGCTGAGAAACAAACTGGGATTAGATACCCCACTATGCTCAGCCATAAACCTAGACGTTAAATCACAACAAACGTCCGCCAGGGCACTACGAGCGTCAGCTTAAAACCCAAAGGACTTGGCGGTGCCTTAGACCCCCCTAGAGGAGCCTGTTCTAGAACCGATAACCCCCGTTAAACCTCACCACTTCTAGTCATTCCCCGCCTATATACCGCCGTCGTCAGCTTACCCTGTGAAGGCCTAATAGTAAGCAAAAGGGGCACAACCCAAAACGTCAGGTCGAGGTGTAGCGTACGAAGTGGGAAGAAATGGGCTACATTTTCTATAATAGAATATACGAACAGCACTATGAAAACTAATGCTTGAAGGAGGATTTAGTAGTAAAAAGGAAATAGAGTGTCCTTTTGAACCCGGCTCTGAGGCGCGTACACACCGCCCGTCACTCTCCCCTGTTAAATAGCCACCAATGTAAATAACAATAAAGCACCAACAAGGGGAGGCAAGTCGTAACAAGGTAAGTGTACCGGAAGGTGCACTTGGATCAACCCCAGGACGTGGCTGAGATAGTTAAGCACCTCCCTTACACCGAGAAGACATCCATGCAAGTTGGATCGCCCTGAGCCAAACAGCTAGCTTAACAGCCAAAATAACTGAACAATATAAATATAATTAAAAAACCTCAAAAAATTAACCAAACCATTTTTCCACCTTAGTACGGGCGACGGAAAAGGTGATTTTAAGCTATAGAAAAAGTACCGTAAGGGAAAGCTGAAAAAGAAGTGAAATAACCCATATAAGCACCAAAAAGCAGAGACACAACCTCGTACCTTTTGCATCATGATTTAGCCAGAACACTCAAGCAAAGAGATCTTTAGTTTGAACCCCCGAAACCAAGTGAGCTACCCCGGGCCAGCCTACATGGGCGAACCCGTCTCTGTGGCAAAAGAGTGGAAAGAGCCCCGGGTAGCGGTGACAGACCTACCGAACTTGGTGATAGCTGGTTGCCTGAGAAATGAATAGAAGTTCAGCCTCGCACTCCTCAAGTTAAACAAGCAATATTCTAGCCAAACACAAAGAGAAAAGCACGAGAGTTAATCAAAGGGGGTACAGCCCCTCTGATAAAGAATACAATCTTACCAGGAAGATAAGGATCATACTTAACAAAACACCATCGCCCCAGTGGGCCTAAAAGCAGCCATCTGACCAGAAAGCGTTAAAGCTCAAGCGACATAGAGTTAATTATTCTGATAAAAAATCCAACTCTCCTAATTTTACCAGGCCTTTCCATGACATCATGGAAGAGACTATGCTAAAATGAGTAACAAGGGGGTCACGACCCCCTCCCGGCATAAGTGTAAACCAGATTGGACCTGCCACTGGAAATTAACGAACCCAAATAAAGAGGGAAATATGAAAAATAAGAAGACCAAGAAAACCTCATCAACTCACAATCGTTAACCCCACACCGGAGTGCCCTCAGGAAAGACTAAAAGAAAAGGAAGGAACTCGGCAAACATAAGCCTCGCCTGTTTACCAAAAACATCGCCTCCTGCAAATCCCGAAGTATAGGAGGTCCAGCCTGCCCAGTGACCACAAGTTTAACGGCCGCGGTATTTTGACCGTGCAAAGGTAGCGCAATCACTTGTCTTTTAAATGAAGACCTGTATGAATGGCTAAACGAGGGCTTAACTGTCTCCCCTTTCAAGTCAGTGAAATTGATCTCCCCGTGCAGAAGCGGGCATAATTCTACAAGACGAGAAGACCCTTTGGAGCTTAAGGTACAAACCCAGTCACGTCAAGCAACCATAAACAGCACAAACTTAATGAAAAATGGCGTTTTACCTTCGGTTGGGGCGACCACGGAGAATAAAAAATCCTCCGAGTGGACTGAGCTAGCAAGCTTAAAACCAAGAAAGACAATTCTAAGTCACAGAAAATCTGACCAGCAATGATCCGGCTCACAAGGCCGATCAACGGACCAAGTTACCCTAGGGATAACAGCGCAATCCTCTCCCAGAGTCCATATCGACGAGAGGGTTTACGACCTCGATGTTGGATCAGGACATCCTAATGGTGCAGCCGCTATTAAGGGTTCGTTTGTTCAACGATTAAAGTCCTACGTGATCTGAGTTCAGACCGGAGTAATCCAGGTCAGTTTCTATCTGTAACGTTACTTTTCCTAGTACGAAAGGACCGGAAAAGAAGGGCCAACACTAAAAGTGCGCCCTACCCCTAATTGATGAAGACAACTAAATCAAATAAAGGGAGAACCCCCCCCACCGCCAAAATAAGGCCCTATTAAGATGGCAGAGCATGGTAATTGCAAAAGGCCTAAGCCCTTTCAGCCAGAGGTTCAAATCCTCTTCTTAGTTTATGCTAAACACTCTACTCACCCACCTCATTAACCCCCTCGCATACATTATCCCAGTACTACTAGCCGTAGCATTCTTAACACTCCTTGAACGAAAAGTCCTAGGGTATATACAACTACGAAAAGGCCCAAACATTGTTGGACCATACGGACTCCTTCAACCCATTGCCGACGGGGTTAAACTCTTTATTAAAGAACCAATCCGCCCGTCAACAGCATCCCCCGTATTATTTTTAGCCGCCCCCATATTAGCCCTAACACTAGCCATAACCTTATGAGCCCCCCTGCCGATACCACACCCAACTATCGACCTCAACCTGGGAATTCTGTTTATTCTCGCACTATCAAGTCTCGCAGTTTATTCTATTCTGGGCTCAGGATGAGCATCAAACTCTAAGTACGCCCTAATTGGTGCCCTACGAGCTGTAGCTCAAACAATTTCTTATGAAGTAAGCCTTGGGCTAATTCTTCTATCCATTATTATCTTTTCAGGCGGCTACACACTCCAAACATTTAATACCGCACAAGAAGCCGTTTGACTCCTACTCCCTGCATGACCCCTAGCTGCAATATGATACATCTCAACCCTAGCAGAGACAAACCGTGCTCCCTTTGACTTAACCGAAGGAGAGTCAGAGCTAGTATCAGGATTTAACGTAGAATATGCAGGCGGCCCATTCGCCCTCTTTTTCCTAGCCGAATATGCTAATATCCTATTAATAAACACCCTTTCTGCCATCCTATTTATTGGAGCCTCCCACATTCCTGCTCTCCCAGAAATGACAACAATTAATTTAATGATTAAAGCCGCACTCCTCTCCGTACTCTTCCTATGGGTACGAGCCTCCTACCCCCGATTCCGCTATGACCAGCTCATACACCTAGTATGAAAAAACTTCCTCCCCCTCACTCTGGCCCTAGTACTATGACACACTGCCCTACCAATCGCATTAGCGGGACTTCCCCCACAATTATAGTAAGCAAGGAACCGTGCCTGAATGCCTAAGGACCACTTTGATAGAGTGGCTTATGAGGGTTAAACCCCCTCCAGTTCTTAGAAAGAAGGGAATCGAACCCAAACTCAAGAGATCAAAACTCCAGGTGCTTCCTCTACACCACCTTCTAAGACAAGGTCAGCTAATTAAGCTTTCGGGCCCATACCCCGAACATGACGGTTAAAATCCCTCCCATGTCAATGAACCCCTACGTACTAATAATCCTCCTATCAAGCCTAGGGTTAGGAACCACCCTGACATTTGCCAGCTCCCACTGACTCCTTGCCTGAATGGGATTAGAAGTCAATACGTTAGCAATTCTACCCCTCATAGCCCAACAACACCACCCACGGGCAGTAGAAGCAACCACGAAATACTTCCTAACCCAAGCCACCGCAGCAGCAATAATCTTATTTGCGGCTACCACGAACGCATGAGCAACTGGAGAATGAGACATTAACAACTTAACTCACCCCCTTGCCTCCTCCCTAACCATCATAGCCCTGGCCCTAAAAGTAGGACTTGCCCCCATACACTTCTGAATACCAGAAGTCCTTCAAGGATTAGACCTAACAACAGGACTAATTCTATCCACATGACAAAAACTCGCCCCCTTTGCCCTTATTGTTCAAATAGCCCCCAACACTAACCCAGCACTACTTACAGCCTTAGGCCTCCTATCAACCCTAGTGGGAGGATGAGGGGGACTTAACCAAACACAGCTACGTAAAATTATAGCCTACTCCTCAATTGCGCATATGGGATGAATACTAATTACCCTACAATACGCCCCTCAACTAACCTTAATTGCTCTGGGAATATATATCTTTATGACATCCACAGCATTTTTATCCCTAAAAATAGCATCAGCCACAAAAATTAGTACCCTAACAACAGCCTGATCAAAAAGTCCAATCCTGGCCCCAACCACGGCCCTGGCCTTACTCTCCCTAGGAGGACTTCCTCCCCTAACAGGGTTTATACCAAAATGACTAATTCTACAAGAACTGACTAAACAGGACCTTCCAACCACCGCAACAATCATAGCAATAGCAGCCCTCCTAAGCCTCTACTTCTACCTACGACTCTGCTACGCAATGGCCCTTACCATCTCCCCAAACACAACCAACGCCTCAACACCTTGACGCATACCCACGACCCAGTCAACAATTCCCCTCTCTTTAATAGCAACTGCAACCCTGGGACTATTGCCTCTCACCCCCGCCATTCTGACATTACCCACCTAGGGGCTTAGGATAATCCTAGACCAAGAGCCTTCAAAGCTCTAAGTAGGAGTGAAAATCTCCTAGCCCCTGGCTAAGACTTGCAGGACTTTATCCCACATCTTCTAAATGCAAATCAGACACTTTAATTAAGCTAAAGCCTTTCTAGATGAGAAGGCCTCGATCCTACAAACTCTTAGTTAACAGCTAAGCGCTCAAGCCAGCGAGCATTCATCTACCTTTCCCGCCGTTAGCGGAGTAAGGCGGGAAAGCCCCGGCAGATGTTAATCTGCGTCTTTAGATTTGCAATCTAATGTGCTCTTCACCACGAGACTATGATAGGAAGAGGACTCAAACCTCTATCTTCGGGGCTACAACCCACCACCTATTTCGGCCATCCTACCTGTGGCAATCACGCGCTGATTCTTCTCTACTAATCACAAAGATATTGGCACCCTATATCTCGTATTTGGTGCCTGAGCCGGAATAGTTGGAACCGCCCTTAGCCTTTTAATCCGAGCTGAACTAAACCAGCCGGGGTCCCTCCTCGGCGATGACCAAATTTATAATGTCATTGTTACCGCCCACGCCTTTGTTATAATCTTCTTTATAGTAATACCAATTCTTATTGGAGGCTTCGGGAACTGGCTAGTCCCCCTAATGATCGGGGCCCCAGATATGGCGTTTCCACGAATAAATAATATGAGTTTTTGACTACTGCCCCCCTCCTTTCTCCTGCTGCTGGCCTCATCCGGTGTTGAAGCTGGGGCCGGAACAGGGTGGACCGTCTATCCCCCACTAGCCGGTAATCTAGCCCACGCTGGAGCATCCGTGGATCTAACCATCTTCTCCCTTCACCTAGCCGGTGTGTCCTCTATTTTAGGGGCTATCAACTTTATCACAACAACTATCAACATAAAACCTCCAGCCATCTCCCAATACCAAACACCCCTGTTCGTATGGGCCGTACTTATCACGGCGGTTCTTCTACTGCTATCCCTGCCAGTGCTTGCTGCCGGAATTACAATGCTGCTGACAGACCGAAATCTTAATACTACTTTCTTTGACCCTGCAGGAGGAGGAGACCCAATTCTTTACCAACACCTTTTCTGATTCTTTGGCCACCCAGAAGTATACATTCTTATTTTACCAGGATTTGGAATTATCTCTCATGTAGTAGCATATTATGCAGGCAAAAAAGAACCTTTCGGTTATATAGGAATGGTCTGAGCAATAATGGCTATTGGCCTTCTGGGGTTTATTGTCTGAGCCCACCATATGTTCACAGTCGGAATAGACGTGGACACACGGGCATACTTTACTTCTGCAACAATAATTATTGCCATTCCTACTGGTGTTAAAGTCTTTAGCTGACTAGCAACTCTTCACGGGGGCTCAATTAAGTGAGAGACCCCGATACTATGGGCCCTAGGCTTTATTTTCCTATTTACAGTTGGTGGGTTGACGGGAATCGTACTATCTAATTCATCACTTGATATCGTTCTACACGACACATACTATGTGGTCGCCCACTTCCACTATGTCCTCTCAATAGGGGCTGTATTTGCTATTATAGCGGGCTTTGTACACTGATTTCCCCTATTTACTGGATTTACCCTACACAGCACTTGAACAAAAATTCACTTCGGGGTGATATTTGCAGGAGTAAACCTCACATTCTTCCCTCAACACTTCCTTGGCCTAGCAGGAATACCACGACGATACTCCGACTACCCAGATGCTTACACCCTATGAAACACAGTATCCTCTATTGGATCTCTAATTTCACTAGTGGCAGTGGTCATGTTCTTATTTATCCTTTGAGAGGCCTTTGCCGCCAAACGAGAAGTGTTATCAGTCGAATTTACTACAACAAACGTAGAGTGACTTCATGGATGCCCACCACCCTACCACACATTCGAAGAACCGGCATTTGTCCAAGTTCAAACTCAATGATATTAGCCGAGGAAGGAAGGAATTGAACCCCCATATACTGGTTTCAAGCCAGCCACATAACCACTCTGCCACTTCCTTATGAGATATTAGTAAACTCGTAAATTACATCACCTTGTCAAGGTGAAATAGCAGGTTAAACCCCTGCATATCTTAAGCTCCAAGCTTAATGGCACATCCCACACAACTAGGATTCCAAGACGCGGCGTCACCCGTTATAGAAGAACTTCTTCATTTCCACGACCATGCTCTAATAATTGTATTTTTAATCAGCACCCTCGTGCTATATATTATTGTTGCAATGGTCTCAACAAAACTTACTAACAAGTATATTTTAGACTCACAAGAAATTGAGATTGTATGAACAGTGCTCCCGGCCGTGATTCTTATCTTAATTGCACTTCCCTCATTACGAATTCTATACCTTATAGACGAGATTAATGACCCCCACCTAACAATTAAAGCCATAGGACACCAGTGATACTGAAGTTACGAATATACTGACTATGAAAGCCTAAGCTTTGACGCCTACATGGTCCCCACCCAGGACTTAGCCCCAGGGCAATTCCGACTCCTAGAAACAGACCATCGAATGGTAATTCCCATGGAGTCCCCAATTCGTGTTCTTGTCTCCGCCGAAGACGTCCTACACTCCTGAGCTGTCCCCTCCTTAGGAGTAAAAATAGATGCAGTTCCAGGACGCCTGAACCAAACCGCCTTTATTGCCTCCCGCCCTGGCGTATTTTATGGGCAATGCTCAGAAATCTGTGGAGCAAACCACAGCTTTATACCTATCGTGGTAGAGGCAGTCCCCCTAACACACTTTGAAAACTGATCCACCCTTATACTAGAAGACGCCTCACTAGGAAGCTAAATTGGATAACAGCATTGGCCTTTTAAGCCAAAGATTGGTGCCTCCCAACCACCTCTAGTGAAATGCCTCAATTAAACCCCGCCCCATGATTTGCAATTTTAATATTTTCATGAGTGATTTTTCTTTCTATTATTCCAACTAAAGTGATGGGACACACCTCACTAAGCGAACCAACCCCCTTAAGCACCGAAAAGCACAAAACTGAGCCCTGAGACTGACCATGGCAATAAGCTTCTTTGATCAATTTGCAAGCCCCTCATATCTGGGTATCCCCCTAATTGCTATTGCAATCGCACTGCCCTGAGTGCTCTTTCCCTCCCCCACCTCCCGCTGAATTAACAACCGCCTTATCACAATTCAAGGATGGTTAATTAGTCGATTCACCAGCCAACTCATAATGCCCCTCAACACGACCGGGCATAAATGAGCCCTTATGTTAGCCTCACTAATAGTATTCCTTATTACCATTAACATGTTAGGGCTCCTCCCATACACTTTCACCCCAACCACGCAGCTGTCCCTAAATATAGGTCTTGCTGTACCACTATGACTTGCAACAGTCCTTATTGGTATACGAAACCAACCAACAGTAGCCCTAGGCCACCTATTACCAGAAGGGACCCCAATCCCTCTTATTCCAGTACTAATTATTATCGAAACCATCAGCCTATTTATCCGCCCTCTAGCCCTCGGTGTACGACTAACAGCCAACCTAACTGCCGGACACTTACTAATTCAACTCATTGCCACCGCCGTATTTGTGCTTCTACCAATTATACCAACCGTAGCAATCCTAACAGCCACTGTTCTATTTCTACTAACACTTCTAGAAGTCGCAGTTGCAATAATTCAAGCCTATGTATTTGTTCTACTTTTAAGCCTATACCTACAAGAGAACGTTTAATGGCCCACCAAGCACATGCATACCACATGGTTGATCCTAGCCCATGACCCCTAACCGGCGCAATCGGAGCTCTATTAATGACATCCGGCTTAGCGATTTGGTTCCACTTCCACTCAACCACCCTTATAACCCTCGGACTAATTTTACTGCTCCTAACTATGTACCAATGATGACGAGATATCATTCGAGAAGGGACCTTCCAAGGCCACCACACTCCCCCCGTCCAAAAAGGCCTGCGATATGGTATAATTCTTTTCATTACATCCGAAGTCTTCTTCTTCCTTGGGTTTTTCTGGGCCTTCTATCACTCAAGCCTAGCACCCACTCCTGAACTCGGAGGGTGTTGACCCCCAACGGGCATTACCCCTCTAGACCCATTTGAAGTTCCCCTGCTCAACACCGCTGTACTCCTCGCATCCGGGGTTACAGTGACATGGGCCCACCACAGCCTCATAGAAGGCGAGCGAAAGCAGACCATTCAAGCTCTTACACTCACTATTATTCTAGGACTTTATTTTACAGCCCTACAAGCCATAGAGTATTATGAAGCCCCCTTTACAATTGCAGACGGGGTATATGGAGCTACGTTTTTCGTAGCCACCGGGTTTCACGGCCTCCATGTCATCATTGGATCATCATTTTTAGCCGTCTGCCTTCTCCGCCAGATCCAATACCATTTTACATCAGAACACCACTTTGGCTTTGAAGCCGCCGCATGATACTGACACTTTGTTGACGTAGTCTGACTATTCTTATACGTATCCATCTACTGATGAGGCTCATAATCTTTCTAGTATTAATGCTAGTACGAGTGACTTCCAATCACCCCGTCTTGGTTGAACCCCAAGGAGAGATAATGAACATAGTTACTTCCATTTTAACCATTACAATTGTCTTATCCTCTGTTCTAGCAGTTGTATCTTTTTGACTTCCACAAATAAGCCCCGACGCAGAAAAACTCTCACCCTACGAATGCGGCTTTGACCCCCTCGGATCCGCCCGCCTTCCATTTTCCCTCCGATTTTTTCTAGTCGCTATCTTATTTCTCCTATTCGACCTGGAAATTGCCCTTCTCTTGCCCCTCCCCTGAGGAGACCAACTTTACAACCCCGCAGGAACCTTCTTCTGAGCAATAGCAGTCCTTATCTTACTAACCCTGGGCCTAATTTATGAATGAGCACAAGGAGGCCTAGAATGAGCAGAATAGGAGGGTAGTCTAAAACAAGACCTCTGATTTCGACTCAGAAGACCGTGGTTAAAATCCACGCCCCCCTTATGACACCCGTTCACTTTAGCTTCACATCAGCGTTCATTTTAGGGCTGATAGGTCTTGCATTTCATCGCACCCATCTACTCTCAGCCTTGCTGTGCCTAGAGGGAATGATATTATCCCTATTTATCGCACTGGCCCTATGAGCCTTACAGTTTGAATCTATGGAATTTTCCGCGGCACCCCTGCTCCTCCTAGCATTCTCCGCCTGCGAAGCAAGTGCAGGATTAGCACTCTTAGTTGCAACAGCCCGCACCCATGGAACGGACCGACTACAAAACCTTAATCTATTACAATGCTAAAAATTTTAATCCCAACAGTTATGTTATTCCCAACAATTTGACTAACACCATCCAAATGACTCTGATCAACAACAACCGCACACGGACTATTTATTGCCCTTATTAGTCTTACTTGACTAAAATGAACATCAGAAGTAGGATGAACTGCCTCCAACCACTACCTGGCCACAGACCCCCTATCCACTCCCCTACTCGTTCTCACATGCTGATTACTCCCCCTAATAATCCTAGCGAGTCAAAACCACATCACGCCCGAACCCATTATACGCCAGCGCCTATACATCTCCCTATTAGCGTCTCTCCAGACGTTCCTAATTTTAGCATTTGGCGCCACCGAAATTATTATATTCTACGTTATATTTGAAGCCACGCTCATTCCTACCTTAATTATCATTACTCGCTGAGGAAACCAAACCGAACGCTTGAATGCAGGTACCTACTTTTTATTTTATACACTAGCAGGTTCTTTACCACTATTGGTCGCCCTCCTACTCCTTCAACAATCAACCGGGACCCTATCCTTACTAATTATCCACTATTCTCAGCCCATGGCCCTAACTTCATGGGGCCATAAAATCTGATGGGCGGGGTGTCTAATAGCATTTCTAGTTAAAATGCCCCTTTATGGAGTACACCTCTGACTCCCCAAAGCCCACGTAGAGGCCCCCGTAGCCGGATCTATAGTACTGGCCGCAGTGCTCCTCAAACTAGGGGGCTATGGCATAATGCGAATAATAGTTATACTTGACCCCCTCTCTAAGGAACTAGCATACCCCTTCCTGATTCTGGCCTTGTGGGGAGTCATTATAACCGGGTCAATTTGCCTACGCCAAACTGACCTAAAATCGTTAATCGCCTACTCCTCAGTTAGCCACATAGGCCTGGTCGCAGGGGGCATCCTTATCCAAACCCCTTGAGGCTTTACTGGAGCAATCATTTTAATAATTGCCCACGGCCTCGTATCATCCGCACTATTTTGCCTGGCTAACACTACCTACGAGCGAACCCACAGCCGAACCATAATTCTTGCCCGAGGCTTACAAATAATCTTTCCCCTAACAGCAGTTTGATGATTTATTGCCAACCTAGCCAACCTGGCACTACCGCCCCTCCCCAACCTAATAGGAGAAATTATAATCATCTCTTCACTATTCAACTGGTCCCCCCTAACCATCATTATTACAGGGATAGGAACACTCATTACAGCCGGCTATTCCCTCTACCTGTTCCTAATGTCACAACGAGGCCCAACCCCCAACCACATCATAGGACTCCCCGCATTTCACACCCGAGAACACCTCCTTATAACACTCCACCTCCTCCCAGTCCTACTACTAGTAACAAAACCAGAAATCATATGGGGCTGATGCTACTAGTAAGTATAGTTTAACTAAAAACATTAGATTGTGATTCTAAAAATAGAGGTTAAAGTCCTCTTACTCACCGAGAAAGGCCCGAGGCAATAAGCACTGCTAATACTTATATCCCACGGTTAAACTCCGTGGCTATCTCGCGCTTCTAAAGGATAACAGCTCATCCAGTGGTCTTAGGAACCAAAAACTCTTGGTGCAAATCCAAGTGGAAGCTATGCATCCAACATCCCTGATCTTATCGTCCTCTTTAATTTTGACCATTGCCACCCTAGTCTACCCAGTAATCACCTCACTAAACCCAACCCCACAAGACCCAAAATGAGCAACCTCCCATGTAAAAACCGCCGTAAGCTCCGCATTCTTTATTAGCCTGTTGCCCTTAATAATCTTTCTCGACCAAGGAACTGAGACCATCGTTACAAACTGACACTGAATAAATACATCAATATTTGATGTCAACATTAGCTTTAAATTCGACCACTATTCCCTTATTTTTATCCCCATCGCCCTCTACGTAACCTGGTCCATCCTAGAGTTTGCCTCTTGATATATGCACTCCGACCCCTATATAAACCGCTTCTTTAAGTACTTGTTAATATTTTTAGTAGCCATAATAATCTTAGTTACAGCCAACAACATATTTCAACTATTTATCGGCTGAGAGGGGGTAGGCATTATATCTTTTCTCCTTATTGGCTGATGATACGGCCGAGCCGATGCTAACACAGCAGCCCTGCAGGCCGTAATCTATAACCGTGTAGGGGATATCGGACTAATTATAAGCATAGCCTGACTCGCAATAAACCTTAACTCCTGGGAAATTCAACAAATTTTCTTTCTATCTAAAACCTCTGATATAACTCTCCCCCTTATGGGTCTCATCCTAGCAGCAACTGGAAAATCCGCCCAATTTGGGCTCCACCCATGACTACCAGCAGCCATGGAAGGCCCTACACCAGTCTCTGCCCTCCTTCACTCAAGCACTATGGTTGTGGCCGGAATCTTCCTTCTCATCCGCCTACACCCAATAATGGAAAACAACCCATTAGCCCTAACAACCTGCTTATGCCTTGGGGCCCTAACCACCCTATTTACTGCCGCCTGTGCTCTTACCCAAAATGATATCAAAAAGATCGTGGCTTTTTCTACATCAAGCCAACTAGGACTAATGATAGTAACAGTAGGACTTAACCAGCCACAACTAGCATTCCTTCATATCTGCACACACGCCTTCTTCAAGGCCATGCTATTCTTATGTTCCGGCTCAATCATCCACAGCCTAAATGACGAACAAGACATCCGAAAAATGGGTGGCCTACAAAACCTCCTACCATTTACCTCAACCTGCCTTACAGTAGGAAGCCTCGCACTTACAGGAACCCCATTTCTAGCCGGATTTTTCTCAAAAGATGCTATCATTGAGGCCCTGAACACCTCTTACCTAAACGCCTGAGCCCTAGTTCTAACTCTTATCGCCACCGCCTTTACCGCTGTATACAGCTTCCGGGTCGTCTTCTTCGTCTCTATGGGGGTTCCCCGATTTTTACCCCTCTCCCCCATCAACGAAAATAACCCCTCAGTAATTAACCCAATTAAACGTCTCGCCTGAGGAAGCATCATTGCAGGCCTAATTATTACCTCAAACTTCCTCCCTTCCAAATTACCTGTAATAACCATGCCCTTAGCCCTTAAAATAGCCGCTCTTGCTGTCACAATTATCGGGCTGTTTACAGCCATAGAATTAACCTCACTCACAAACAAACAATATAAAACCCACCCAAACACCCAAACACACCATTTCTCAAACATGCTAGGATATTTTCCTCCCATAATTCACCGACTCTTGCCCAAGCTTAACCTAACCCTAGGACAACTAGCTGCCACCCAAATAGTAGACCAAACATGATTTGAGGCCTCTGGCCCAAAGGGGGCATCCTCAGCCCAAATTAAAATAGCCAAAACTATCAGCGACACCCAACGAGGAATAATCAAAACCTACTTAACTATTTTTCTACTAACCACAGCCCTTGCTGTACTACTAGCCACCATTTAAACTGCTCGAAGAGTGCCCCGACTTAAGCCTCGAGTCAACTCTAAAACTACAAAAAGAGTCAAAAGTAGCACTCATGCACAAATAACCAATATCCCGCCCCCTGACGAATATATCTCAGCAACCCCACTGGTGTCCCCCCGTAATACAGAAAATTCTTTTAGCCCATCAACAACGACCCAAGACCCCTCATATCAGTTTTCACAAAGTACCCACACCATAACCCCGACCCCAAATAAATAAACCACCACATACCCCACCACAGACCGATCCCCCCAAGACTCAGGAAAAGGCTCAGCGGCCAAGGCTGCTGAATAAGCAAAAACCACAAGCATTCCCCCCAAATAAATTAAAAAAAGAATTAAAGACAAAAAAGATCCCCCATGACTGACTAACACCCCACACCCGACCCCGGCCGCCATCACTAAACCAAGAGCAGCAAAATAAGGCGCAGGGTTTGAGGCCACAGCAACCAACCCAACGATTAATGCTATTAACAGTAAATATACAAGATAGGTCATAATTCTCACCCGGATTTTAACCGAGACCAATGACTTGAAGAACCACCGTTGTAATTCAACTATAAGAACCCCTAATGGCAAGCCTACGAAAAACCCACCCCCTAATTAAAATTGCTAATGACGCACTAGTCGACCTCCCAGCCCCATCAAACATCTCAGTATGATGAAACTTCGGCTCACTACTAGGACTTTGTTTAATTACCCAAATCTTAACAGGACTATTCCTAGCAATACACTACACCTCTGATATCTCCACAGCCTTTTCATCCGTCGCCCATATCTGCCGAGATGTAAATTACGGATGACTAATCCGAAATATACACGCCAATGGGGCATCCTTCTTCTTCATCTGTCTCTACCTTCACATTGCCCGAGGCCTTTACTATGGCTCCTACCTCTATAAAGAAACCTGAAACCTCGGAGTAATCCTATTCCTTCTAGTAATAATAACCGCCTTTGTTGGATACGTACTACCATGAGGCCAAATATCCTTCTGAGGCGCCACAGTAATTACAAACCTTCTTTCGGCCGTCCCCTACGTTGGAGATGTTTTAGTTCAATGAATTTGAGGCGGATTCTCAGTAGATAATGCAACCCTAACCCGATTCTTTGCTTTCCACTTTTTATTCCCCTTTGTAGTTGCCGCAGTAACCGTCCTGCACCTCCTTTTCTTACACGAAAAAGGCTCCAACAACCCAACGGGCCTAAACTCAGATGCAGATAAAATCTCTTTCCACCCCTACTTCTCCTATAAGGATCTCCTCGGGTTTGTAGTTATACTGTTAGCGCTGGCATCCCTGGCACTATTTTCCCCTAACCTCTTGGGAGACCCAGAAAATTTCACCCCCGCCAACCCCCTAGTCACGCCCCCACATATTAAACCCGAATGATATTTTCTATTCGCCTACGCCATTCTACGATCGATCCCCAATAAACTTGGGGGCGTCTTAGCACTCTTATTCTCTATTCTAGTCCTCATAGTAGTCCCAATTCTCCACACCTCCAAACAACGAGGACTCACATTTCGACCAGTCACCCAACTCCTATTTTGAACCCTAGTTGCAGACATGGCCATCCTAACCTGAATTGGTGGAATGCCGGTCGAACATCCCTTCATCATTATTGGACAAATCGCGTCCGTCCTTTATTTTGCCTTATTTCTCATTTTAATTCCCCTGGCCGGATGATTAGAAAATAAGGCCCTAGAATGAGCATGCCCTAGTAGCTTAGCTTTAAAGCATCGGTCTTGTAATCCGAAGATCGGAGGTTAAAATCCCCCCTAGCGCCAGAAAAAGGAGATTCTAACTCCCACCCCTGGCTCCCAAAGCCAGAATTCTAAACTAAACTATTTCCTGAGTGCGGAGATGGTATAGTACATATATGCATAATATTACATAATGCAATAGTACATATATGTATTATCACCATTAAATTATATGAACCATAAAGCAGGTATATCTCTATGTCATGAAGAACAACATATTATTAGAACTCCCATACGTTCCTTATCACCTGGGTAATCTAATAATCCCCATAACGCCCATCCAAACATCTCCTCGAATGACCTTGCCCCAGTTTCCTGGGTAATAGATATGTAGTAAGAAACCACCAACCAGTATATATAAAGGTTAATAATGCATGATAGGGTCAGGGACAATAATCGTGGGGGTAACACTTAGTGAACTATTACTGGCATCTGGTTCCTATTTCAGGGGCACAATATTTAAAATCCCCTAATTATTATTTATCCTGGCATGTTTGATGGTGTAGTGCATACGACTCGTTACCCACCAAGCCGGGCATTCTTTTATATGCATAGGGTTTTCTTTTTTTGGTCTACTTTCCTATACATCTCAGAGTGCAGAGCAACTGTATAATCAAGGTTGTACATTCCTTCTTTCAAGTAATATAGGTTAATGATTAAATGACATAACTCAAGAGTTACATACGTTTATCTCAAGTGCATAAGACATTCCTATCTATCTCACCCTTATACTATATGCCCCCCGTTTTTGCGCGACAAACCCCCCTACCCCCCTTACACCGGAACAAACCTGTTTATCCTTGTCAAACCCCGAAACCAAGGAAAAGTCGACCAGGTGCATCAAAGCTAGCAAGTTATGTGGGGGCTAACTTATGTCATTATATATTATATATATTATATAAACAATTATTTTTACGCGCTTAGCATAAAGCCTAAAACCCTGGGTTAAAAAAATGAAAAAAAACCTAAATACTAATATTTCAAACATAATTTA